AATGATGAGCCTGATTAAAGGGCTATCGTGATAGGATAAAATATGTAGTTCAACCCTACCTTCATTACATCTAACAGAATTAAACTGTCACCTCCAAGCATCAAAAGCTATCGTGCACCATACACCAAGATATAAAAATCAACCTGAAAATAGAAAAGTAAGCTAAATTCAAGCTAATGGGTTCATACCCCATAAATAGAGTATACACTCTCTTCTCTAATGCCTAGTAACTCTACCAAAATCCTGTTACTAATTACACTAGTAACAGGTATATTAGTATCAGTGTCCTCAAATTCATGACTCGGTGCATGAATAGGACTAGAGATTAATCTAATATCGTTCATTCCTCTAATATCCAACGTAAAAAATATGTACAATACAGAAGCCTCACTAAAATATTTTATTGTACAAGTACTTGCCTCAGCAACTCTACTATTCATAGTAGTAATAAAAACACTAATAGAGGATTTATTTTCATTCGAGGGAAATCCATACACGCCAATAATCATTTGTACTCCCCTCCTGCTCAAAAGTGGAGCCGCACCTCTTCACTGATGATTCCCAGGAGTAATGGAAGGACTAAGATGAGAAAATTGTGCACTACTAATAACAGTCCAAAAAGCCGCCCCACTAATATTAATATCATATCTGATTGAAATAACCACATTCACACTAAGAATCATTATAATATCCACCATCGTAGGAGCGATCGGAGGTCTAAACCAAACTTCCATACGAAAAATCTTAACTTACTCATCAATCAATCATACCGGATGAATATTAATCGCACTAACCACCAGAGAAAATTTGTGAATAGTATACTTCCTAATCTACTCGATACTAACCTTGACAGTAGTGTCAGCTATCAAGCTGTCAGAAGTATCATTCATCAACCAGACTATAATAACAAATAAAGAAGCCCCACTCATAAAATTTATAATATTTACATCACTACTATCCCTAGGAGGGCTACCCCCATTTCTAGGATTCCTACCAAAATGAATTGTTATTCAAGCAATAATCACAAACAACATAACCCCACTAGCAGTAATTGTAGTCGTAACATCATTAATCACTCTATATTACTACCTAAAAATCTCCTACTCAAGATTCATAATCCTAAATACCGAACCAAAATGAAATACAAAGTTCCAAAAAAACAGAACAAGCAAAAACATTAGAGCAGTGACTCTATCATCAATCTCATTAATAGGAATAGCAGCATGTGCCATTATTACCAACATCAACTAGCCATAAAGGCCTTAAGTTAAAATAAACTAATAACCTTCAAAGCTATAAATAAAGGGCACCCTTTAGGCCTTGATAAGTAATTTTAACTTACCCCTACAGAATTGCATTCTATAATCACAAAATGAATACAAGACCTGAACTAGTGGAAGGGCCAACGTACAAAGCCCCTAAATAGATTTACAGCCTATCGCCTACTTATTTATCTCAGCCATCCCACTAATTTTCACCCGATGATTTTTCTCAACTAATCACAAAGACATTGGAACATTATATTTTGTGTTCGGAGCCTGATCAGGAATAGTCGGAACATCTCTAAGAATACTTATTCGAACAGAATTAGGACAACCAGGATCCCTAATTGGAGATGACCAAATTTACAACGTCATTGTCACAGCACATGCCTTCGTCATAATCTTCTTTATAGTTATGCCAATCATAATTGGTGGATTTGGAAACTGACTCGTACCATTAATACTAGGTGCACCAGATATGGCCTTCCCTCGAATGAACAACATAAGATTTTGACTCCTTCCCCCATCCTTAACGCTTCTTCTGGCAAGAAGAACAGTGGAGAGTGGTGTAGGAACAGGATGAACAGTCTACCCACCACTAGCTAGAGGAATTGCCCATGCTGGAGCATCGGTAGACCTAGCTATCTTCTCACTTCACCTAGCAGGTGTATCATCAATCCTAGGGGCAGTAAACTTCATTACAACAACCATCAACATAAAGCCAAAAAGTATAAAACCTGAGCGAATTCCACTATTTGTATGATCAATCGCCATTACCGCACTGCTACTACTACTATCACTACCAGTCCTAGCAGGAGCAATTACAATATTATTAACTGATCGAAACCTAAATACATCCTTCTTCGATCCTGCTGGTGGTGGAGACCCGATCCTTTACCAACACCTATTTTGATTTTTTGGACATCCAGAAGTCTACATTCTCATCCTACCAGGATTTGGTATAATCTCCCATATCATCTGTCATGAAAGAGGTAAAAAGGAAGCATTCGGAAACTTAGGAATAATCTTTGCCATATTAGCAATTGGATTACTAGGATTTGTAGTATGAGCACATCACATATTCACAGTAGGAATAGACGTTGATACACGAGCATACTTTACATCAGCAACAATAATCATTGCTGTACCAACAGGAATTAAAATTTTCAGATGGCTCGCTACTATATACGGAACACGAATAACATACAGAGCAGCATGCCTATGGGCACTAGGATTTGTGTTTCTATTCACAATAGGAGGACTTACTGGTGTAGTACTAGCAAACTCATCAATCGATATTGTCCTTCATGATACCTATTACGTTGTAGCACACTTTCATTATGTACTATCAATAGGAGCAGTCTTTGCAATCATAGGAGGATTTGTTCAATGATTCCCCTTATTCACAGGACTCACTATAAACCCAAAGTGATTAAAGGCCCAATTCGGTGTTATATTCGTAGGTGTTAACTTAACATTTTTCCCTCAACACTTCTTAGGACTAGCTGGAATACCACGACGCTACTCAGACTATCCAGATGCCTACACCACATGAAATATCATTTCATCAATAGGATCAACAATCTCATTCGTAAGAGTGATGATATTCCTATTTATCATATGAGAAAGAATTACATCAAACCGATTAATCCTATTCCCAACACATACAAGAAATTCAGTAGAATGATTACAAAACTTCCCACCGGCAGAACACAGATACTCAGAGCTACCAACAATCTCATTAACTAACTAATCTAGCAGCCTCTAACGTGGCAGATAAGTGCGGTGGATTTAAGCTCCATAAATAAAGGTAAAAACTTTCATTAGAAACAAATGACAACATGATTAAACCTAACCCTACAAGATAGAGCCTCACCCATCATAGAACAGTTAATCTACTTCCACGACCATGCCCTAATAATCATATTAATGATTATCACAACAGTATTCTACACAATAATTAGAATTATCCAAAATAAACAAACCACACGATTCCTCCTAGAAGGGCAAATAATCGAAACCGTCTGAACAATCGCACCAGCGATTATCCTAGTATTCATCGCCATACCATCACTACGACTACTATACCTAATAGACGAAATCCATAACCCAGTATTAACCCTAAAAACAGTTGGACATCAATGATATTGAAGCTACGAATACTCAGACTTCACAAAACTTGAATTCGATTCTTACATAGTACAACAAGAAGACATACAAACAGGTACATTCCGACTATTAGACACCGATAACCGAGTAGTACTACCACTAAACTCACCCATTCGAATAATCGTAACAGCAGCAGATGTACTTCATTCATGAACAATCCCAAGACTTGGAGTAAAAACAGACGCTACACCGGGACGTCTAAACCAAGTAAGATTTTCAATTAATCGACCTGGTATTCTATACGGACAATGTTCAGAAATCTGCGGAGCAAATCACAGATTCATACCAATCGCAATTGAAAGAGTATCAACAACCCAATTCATTAACTGAGTATCAAAGATAAGAGAATCATCAGATGACTGAAAGCAAGTAATGGTCTCTTAAACCAGTCTATGATATCATAGCAAATATCTCTGATGACGAAGGATTAGTTAATAATATAACATCAGAATGTCAAACTGAAATAATCCCATAGATATCCTTCTATCCCTCAAATAATACCAATAGAATGAACACTACTATACCTAACATTCTTAATAACCTTCCTAATATTTAACATCATAAACTACTTTACACAAACTGCCCATCAACAAGTAAAAATAAAAAAAACTGTTCATATTAAAAAAACTAACTGAAAGTGATAAGAAATCTATTTTCAATTTTCGACCCAACAACAGAAATCAGCAATATCCCACTAAACTGAACAAGAACAGCAATTGGATTGCTACTAATTCCAACAAGAATTTGATTAATCCCATCACGAAATAGTATGGTAGTAAACTTACTAATAAATAAGCTACATCAAGAAATAAAAACTATCTTAAGAAAAGGAAACGAAAATAAAGGAAATTCATTCATCTTAACCTCATTATTTCTCCTAATCCTAACAAACAATTTCCTAGGGCTGTTCCCATACATCTTCACTAGAACAAGACACCTAACCCTCACCCTAACACTAGCTCTTCCCCTATGATTAAGATTTATACTATTTGGGTGAATCAAAAACACAAATCACATATTTGAACACCTTGTTCCACAAGGAACACCAACTGCACTTATACCATTTATAGTAATCATTGAAACAATCAGAAACTTAATCCGACCAGGAACACTAGCTGTACGACTAACCGCCAACATAATCGCTGGTCACCTCCTATTGACCTTATTAGGAAATAATGGACCAGCACTAAGACACACCCTATTAACAGTACTAATCATAGCACAAATCCTCCTATTAATTCTAGAGGCAGCAGTAGCAGTAATCCAATCATACGTATTTGCAATTCTAAGAACTTTATATTCTAGAGAAGTCAACTAATGTCAATACACGAAAATCACCCATTCCACATAGTAAATAAAAGACCTTGACCACTCACAGGAGCGATCGGAGCAATAACTATACTTATAGGCCTAATCAAATGATTCCACCAGTACGATGATACCCTATTAGGCATTGGGGCCATCATCACTGTACTAACAATAATTCAATGATGACGAGACGTAACCCGAGAGGGGACATATCAAGGATTACACACAAAGATAGTAACAAAAGGACTACGATGAGGAATAATCCTATTTATTGTATCAGAAGTATTATTCTTCGTATCATTCTTCTGAGCATTCTTCCATTCAAGCCTATCACCCACAATCGAACTAGGATCCACCTGACCACCAACAGGAATTCAACCATTCAACCCACTACAGGTACCCCTACTAAATACAGCAATTCTACTAGCCTCGGGAGTAACAGTAACATGAGCACATCACAGTTTGTTAGAAAACAACGCCACACAGGCAATCCAAGGACTATTCTTCACCGTTGTTCTAGGCATTTACTTCACAGCGCTACAGGCATACGAATATGTGGAAGCACCATTCACAATTGCAGACTCAGTATACGGAACAACCTTCTTTGTAGCAACAGGATTCCATGGACTACATGTAATTATTGGAACAACATTTTTAATCACATGCCTACTGCGACAAACAACCCTCCACTTCTCATCAATTCACCACTTTGGATTCGAAGCAGCAGCTTGATACTGACATTTTGTAGACGTAGTTTGACTATTCCTATACATCTCAATCTACTGATGAGGAAGATAAAATAATTTATCTAATACAAGAATAGTATACTTGACTTCCAATCAAGAAATTTGTGAACAACAAGATAAATAATACTAATAATCACAATAACAATAGCATTATCACTACTACTATCAGCAGCCATTATAATCCTAACAACCCTAATCTCAAAGAAAATGAATGAAGATCGAGAAAAAAGATCCCCATTTGAATGCGGGTTTGACCCCAAAAATTCAGCACGAATCCCCTTCTCATCACGGTTCTTTTTAATTGCAGTAATCTTCATAATTTTTGATGTAGAAATTGCCCTATTACTGCCCATACCAATTACCATAATAACGTCCAACATAAAATCATGAATACTAATCAGAGTGATATTCCTGGTTGTCCTAATTCTGGGACTATATCACGAATGGAATCAAGGATCACTCGAATGAAGAAACTAACATGGGACTATAGTTAATAATAACATTTGAGTTGCATTCAAAAAGTACTAAATAAATAGTTAGCCTCACCCATCATACTAAGTGAGAAGCAACTTTTTGCAATCAGTTTCGACCTGATCTTAGATAACCCTTAACTTATCCTCACTTTAATTTTAACTGAAACCAAAGAAGAGGTATATTATTGTTAATAATAAAATTGAATAAAAATTCCAGTTAAGGAAGTGAAAGTAAAAGTGAATGCTGCTAACTTATCACTATAGCGGTTAAAATCCGTTTACACTTCTATTTATATAGTTTAGTAAAAACATTACATTTTCACTGTAAAGACAAAGCAAACTTTTATAAATACTTAAAGGTAACAATACCACATCGACATCTTCAGCGTCGCGCTCTAAACATTAAGCTACTCAAGTAATAAATAAGAATAAACAATAAAATAATAACCCACATAACAAAAAACCCTAAAAATACCTTCAAACTATTATACTGAAACCACTGATTAATCCTACCAAGATTAAAAAGAACCCAATAAATACCCTGCCCACCAAAATACTCTATTCAACCAGAATCAAAAACCTTAGTGGCCCTATAACCAACTCTTAAAGGAGTAAAAGAAACACCATAAGTAGAAAAAAATGGCATAAATCACATAGAACCAGAAAACGAAACAGCAGCATAAAAACTCTTAGAAAATAAATTATCCCCAAAAGAAACACCAGCCATCTCGTAACCAAGCCAACCTCCAACAAACAGCACGAACAAAGTAAGAAACCTCAGATAATAAGGCAAACAAATCATCGAGGGGGTAGGGCAAATTAACCACATAAGAGCACCACCACCAAAAACAGACATGATCAACAACCCGACCATACCAAACATTATATTATAATTAGTCTCAACAAAAGAATAAGAGGAAGAAAAATTAAAATCACCACACATAGAAAAATAAAACAAACGGAAAGAATAGCATACAGTCAAACCAGTAGATAAGAATAATAATACAAACCCAAATATATTAACGTATCTTATAGAAAATATTTCCAGAATAAAGTCCTTAGAATAAAACCCCGCTAAAAATGGTATACCACAAAGAGCAAAATTAGAAACCATTAAACAAGAAGAAGTAAAAGGTATATAAACAGACATCCCACCTATAAAACGAATGTCTTGCGAATCGCCCATAGAATGAATAACCCCACCGGCACACATAAACAACAAAGCCTTAAACAAAGCATGAGTCAATAAATGAAAAAAGGCCAAGCTAGAAAGACCGATGGAAATAGTTATAATCATAAGACCTAACTGTCTCAAGGTAGATAAAGCAATAATTTTCCTCAAATCATACTCAAAGTTAGCCCCAAGGCCAGCCATAAACATAGTTAAACCAGAAACTAACAACAAAAATAAATTCAGACTATAACCAAAAGAAGGACTAAACCGAATCAACAAGTAAACACCCGCTGTAACTAAAGTAGAAGAATGAACCAAAGCAGAAACAGGGGTAGGAGCAGCTATTGCTGCAGGAAGCCAAGAAGAAAAGGGAATTTGAGCACTCTTAGTCATAGCGGCCAATACAACAAGGAAAGAAATCAATTCTATCTCAACAGAACCTGACAAAAATTCCAAATAATAAATAAATCTTCAACTACCAAAATTAATTATTCAAGCGATAACCATTAACAAGGCAACATCACCAATACGATTAGATAAAACAGTCAACATCCCCGCTCCATAAGACCTCACATTCTGGTAATAAATTACCAACAAGTAAGAAACTAAGCCCAAACCATCTCACCCCAATAAAATACTAATTACATTAGGACTAATAATCAAAAATATCATAGAAACAACAAATATCAAGACCAACACAATAAACCGGACAATGTTCAAATCACCAAACATATAGTCATCTCTATAAAGAATGACCAAAGAAGAAATAATAAGAACAAACCCCATAAATAATAAAGAAATCCAATCAAACAAGAAAGTCATAATAACAGAACTACCATTCAAAGTAATAATATTCCAATCAACAAAATAAACCAAATCATTTATAATAAAATTAAACCCCAAAAAACAACAAACCCAACCTAATAAAAACAAAAAAACAAAACTAATAAAACAAATAGACATAAACATCAATCTAAAGTAAAACTACATCATCGGCACCACAAACCAACATTTTAAACTTAAACTACTTAGATCCATTAAATAAATTAAATTCAAAACACAGCAACATCTACCCTCAAAATAATTAAGTTCAACGGAAGTCAATGAAGAAACAACAATAAAAATTCACGGACATAGCCCAGAGAACAGGAATACAAACCCGAATATACAGAACCATGCTGACTATAAGAATATAGATAAAGAGTATAAGCAGCACTAAAAAACGACAAGAAAACCAAAACAAACATAAGACACCAAGACCAAGAAACTAAACCTCTCAACAAACCAATCTCCCCAAAAAGATTAAGAGAAGGGGGAGCAGCTATATTACAAGCTCTCAACAAAAATCATCACATAGTCATTCTAGGCATCAAATTAATTAAACCCCTACTAATAAGAAGACTTCGTCTACCAAACCGCTCATATGAAATATTAGAAAGACAAAAAAGACCAGAAGAACACAAACCATGAGCTACCATCAAAGCAAAAGATCTACAAACCCCTCAATAACTCAACGTCATAATACCACCAATAACCATACTTATATGTGCCACGGAAGAATAAGCAATCAATGACTTCAAGTCAGTCTGCCGTATACAAAATAAACTAACAAATAAACCACCAACCAATCTCAAAGCAACCCAAACAATACTAAATCCAAACCCAAATTTAAACAACACAGGAAACACACGTAGAAGTCCATACCCACCTAACTTCAACAAAACACCAGCCAAAATTATTGAACCAGAAACAGGAGCCTCAACATGAGCCCTAGGGAGCCACAAATGAACTATAAACATAGGCATCCTAACCAAGAAGGCAAACACCATACTAACATAAAACAAACTACTAACCAAAGAACCACTACCACACAACAAGCAAAAACACAAAGAACCCAAAGAACTGTAAATAAATAAAATCCCAACCAATAAGGGAAGAGAGGCCAACAAAGTATAAAACAATAAATAGATACCAGCTTGAACACGTTCAGGCTGGTATCCCCATCCCAAAATCAAAAATAAAGTAGGAATCAAGCTACTCTCAAAAAATACATAAAAAGAAAGCAAACCAATTCTTCTAAAAGTACAATACAATATAATCATTAAAAAAACAACCACAAAAATAAAGAAACCAGAAAAATAACCTGAGCGAAAAATAGACTCTCTAGCCAAAATCATAAGTACACAAATCCACAAACTAAGAAGAATTAAACCATAAGAAATCAAATCACACCCAAATAAGTAGCCCAAACTTCCTCAACAAAAAAAATAAGGAAGAAAAAACATATAAATAAAAGTAATAAGGAATAATAAAGAACAAATTAACCACCAGGAACCAGGAGAAAAACACAAAGGGATCAAAAAAATAAAAAAACAAAGAAACCTTAACATTGAAGAACTCTATAAGATTGAAAATAATCATTACCATGACTACGAATTATAGAAACCAAAATAGAAAGACCCAAAGAACCCTCACAAACAGAAAAAACCAGGAAATAAACAACAAAAAATAAACTATGATTAAAATTACACAAATAAAAATAAATAGAAAAATAAAGAACCAAAACAACAAACTCCAATCTCAACAAAGTAATCAATAAATGCTTACGACTTGAAGAAAAAGCCCAAATACCACAAAAATATAAAACAAAAAAGTATAATCACATCGGCATTAAATGTTTTAATAATTTAACAAAAATATTGGTCTTGTAAATCAAAAATAAGGTAAACCTTTTAAAACTTCAGAGGGAAGGTACAAACCATTTCACTAATCCCCAAAACTAATATTTTACATAAAATACCCCCTGATATAACAAAACTACTTATATCAACAAGAACAATAACAAGAATTATATTCACCCAAATAAAACACCCACTAGCAATAGGAATATTATTACTAATACAAACAACAATAGTATGTATCATCAGAGGAACAATATACAGAAGATTTTGGTTCTCCTATATCCTATTCATAATCATAATTGGAGGGATACTAGTACTATTCATATATATAACAAGCCTAGCATCAAACGAAATATTCTCACCATCAAATAAAATACTATTAATAGCAATAATAATAACACCACCACTATTATATATAATACCAACAGTAACCAACAACAAAGACATACACATACATAATACAATAATAGAAAACGAAATCACAACAACCACAACAGTCATATACAACCAAATAATAGGAACCATAACAATACTACTAGTAGTCTATATATTAATAACGCTAATCGTAGTGGTTAACATCATTAATGTATCAAGGGGACCCCTACGACACATAAACTAATGAATAAACCCCTACGACACAAACACCCACTATTTAAAATAGCAAACGACGCCCTAGTAGATCTGCCAACCCCGTCAACAATCAGAGGATGATGAAACTTTGGATCACTACTAGGAATTTGCCTAGTAGCACAAATCGCAACCGGGCTATTCCTAGCAATACATTATTGCCCAAATACAGACGCCGCATTCGATAGTGTAAGACACATCTGTCGAGATGTAAATTATGGATGATTACTACGAACCTTGCATGCAAATGGGGGATCAGTATTCTTCGTCTGTATTTACATACACACAGGACGAAATATATACTACGGATCATACAACTTTACACACACATGATCCGTAGGAGTAGCAATCCTATTCCTAACTATAGCAACAGCATTCATAGGATATGTACTACCATGGGGACAAATATCATTTTGAGGAGCTACCGTCATCACAAATCTACTATCAGCAATCCCATATGTAGGAAATGAGGTAGTCCAATGAGTATGAGGAGGATTTGCAGTAGATAATGCAACATTAACACGATTCTTTGCCTTACACTTCTTAATACCATTCGTAATCACAGGAATGGTATTAATCCACCTACTATTCTTACACCAAACAGGATCAAACAATCCACTAGGATTAAACAAAAATACTGACAAAATCCCCTTCCACCCATACTTCACAGTAAAAGACATCTTTGGGTTCGCAATCATAATCATAATACTAACAGTATTAACTCTAAAAGAACCATACCTCCTAAGAGACCCAGACAACTTCACACCAGCAAACCCGCTAGTAACACCAGTACACATTCAACCAGAATGATACTTCCTATTCGCATACGCCATTCTACGATCCATCCCCAACAAGCTTGGAGGAGTAATTGCCCTAGCAATATCAATCGCAATCCTATTCATCATACCAACAAATAAATCCAAATTCCGAGGAACACAGTTTTACCCAATCAACCAAGTAATGTTCTGAATCATAACAAACACAGTAATTCTACTAACATGAATTGGGGCACGCCCAGTAGAAGAACCTTATATTCTAACAGGACAAATTTTAACAACAATTTACTTCCTATACTACATAGCAAGACCAACAATAACAAAACTATGAGACAAAATAACAAATTAAAGTTAAAGAGCCACAGAATAAGCCTAATGTCTTGAAAACATTATGAAAGAAGTTCAAATCTTCTATTAACTTAATTATACCTAAATTAATACACTACAATAAAGAAAAAACAAAGCACCTAACCCCAACAAAGAACAAAAGATAATTCAACGAAAGAGGTAAAAAACTCCTTCAAGCTAAATACATCAACTTATCATAACGAAACCGAGGTAAAGTCCCACGAACTCAAACAAACATAAAAGAAACAAAAACAACCTTAATATAAAAAAGGAAAGAATAAAGATCACTACCCAAAAAAATAATACAAAACAACAATCTCATAAAAATAATACTGGCATACTCAGCCAAAAAAATCAATGAAAACCCACCACCACCATATTCAACATTAAAACCAGAAACCAATTCAGATTCACCTTCAGCAAAATCAAAAGGAGTACGATTAGTCTCAGCTAAACAAGAAATAAATCAAACAAAAGACAAAGGGATAGAAAAAAAAATCAGTCACAAATAGGTCTGAAAGATGTAAAAATATGATAAATCATATCTACAAACCAAAATAACAAAAGAAAGAAGAATAAAGGCCAATCTAACCTCATATGAAATAGTCTGAGCCAAAGCACGAAGGCCTCCCAATAAAGAATAACCAGAATTAGAGGATCAACCAGCAATTATAACAGTATAAACACCAAGTCTAGTACAAGCCAAAAAAAACAGTAAGCCTAACTCAAACGAAATAAAACCACTCAAATAAGGCACTAATACTCAAACCAACAAAGACAGGAAAAACCCAAAAATAGGAGAAAAATAATAAATTAAATAATTAGAAACCAAGGGGAAATATTGCTCCCTAGTAAATAGTTTAATAGCATCTCTGAAAGGCTGAAAAAGACCAATAAACCCTACTTTATTAGGGCCCTTACGAATATGAATGTAACCCAATACTTTGCGCTCCAATAAAGTAAGGAAAGCAACACCAACCATAACAAACAATATCAACAAAAAAAAAACAACACCAAGAAATAAAAAATTCATTTACTACCTGTAAATTAAAACTTACATTCATAGATTCTAAATCTAATGCACTTATCTGCCAAAATAGCACAATCATTATTAACAATCACGTTAAAATTAAAATTATTCCAAATATCCGGTCCTCTCGTACTAAGATATAAAATATTACTATAGATAGAAACCAACCTGGCTCACGCCGGTCTGAACTCAGATCATGTAAGATTTTAAAGGTCGAACAGACCTAATCACTTTCAGCTCCTGCACCAAAAATTCACCTTAATCCAACATCGAGGTCGCAAACCCTCCTGCCAATAAGAACTCTCAAGGAAGATTACGCTGTTATCCCTAAGGTAATTTAATCTTATAATCAAAATAAATGGATCAAGAAAATACAAACAAATATAACTAAAAATAAGAGGAGTTACATAAATTCCTCCCATCACCCCAACAAAATACTTAATCTACTATAAAACTATAAATCAAACCATAACAGCAAATAAATACAAGTATTAAACTCTATAGGGTCTTCTCGTCCCATATAAACACTTAAGAATTTTAACTCAAACTCCAAATTCAATAAAATTATTCAACTAATTTAAGACAGTGCATGCCTCGTCAAACCATTCATACCAGATCACAATTAAAGAACTAATGATTATGCTACCTTTGCACGGTCAAAATACCGCGGCCCTTCAATAACCAAATCAGTGGGCAGGCCTTACTTCAAAAACTAACAAGAAAAGATGTTTTTGTTAAACAGGCGGGCATGAAAATCTTGCCGAATTCCTAAAAAGAATCTAACATAAAATAAACAACACAAAGAAACCATTTACTAATTACATAATGAATACTACTCAAACAAACATAAAAGAAAAAATTCCAATAAAAACCTTAAATAAATAAAAATAAACAAACAAAAAAATAAAATTTTAACATAATCAAATTGAAAATCACCATAAAATCCACAAAACTAAATAAAATACAAAATTATAAAAGTCAAATAGGAAGCTAATCCCCCCTAATATTAACACCAAATAAAAAGACATACACAAAAGTAAAACTTAAATAAGGAGCATGAATTAAATTCATTTCTTGAAAAACCAGAAACCGTTAAAGACGAATAACATTTCACTACCAATAATCCATTATTAATACTAATAAAACAGTAACTAACATAAACTATTAACTCCTCTAAAATCGGGAAATAAAAATAAATAATAAAATTCAATGAACCCTGATACACAAGGTACAACAAACAAAATAAACTTTTAAAAACTTCAACTATTTCCAACCTAAACCCTCACGGTACAAATAAACTATAGCAAAAAGATTAAATCACAAAAATACAATAACATAAATGATTCTTCAATTATAACACCTAACCTAAAACAACATCAATAAAGCAAGACAATTAACAAATTCAGACTATACCGAATCGCACGGCACAATAATTCAGCGTAAATGAAAACTCAACTAAAAGAAATAATCTGAAATCAATCCAGCCGCACCTTCCGGTACAGCCACTTTGTTACGACTTATCTCATTAAAATAAACGAGAGCGACGGGCGATGTGTACATATCCCAGAACCAATTATCATGAAAACAATCTACAAAACATTACAACCAAATCCAATTTCACGACAATATTAAAATCAACGATCCAATCATAAACAAATAACAATGTAATCCATCCTCCACTTAGAAATAAGCTGCACCTTGACCTGAAATAAATCAAAATAAAGAAACCAGAAAATTAATAAAACTCTAAAAAGATAATCAATAAACGGCGGTATACAAACCATAATTATAACTCCAAGTAAGGTCCAACGCGGACTATCGATAACGAGACAGATTCCTCTGGATGGAATAAGATACCGCCAAATTCTTTAAGTTTCAAGAACATAACTAATACTACTCAGACAAACAAAATTAACGTTCTAAAATAATAGGGTATCTAATCCTAGTCTACAAAAAGAATTTCATAGCCTCCAAATAACCAAAAGAAAATAAATAAAAATAAAAATTTCACCCAATAAACCATCAAAATAAAATACAAAATTAATCATATAACTACAATTGCCGAACACATTCAAACGCCCCCAAGGTATAACCGCGGTTGCTGGCACAAAATTTAACCGAAACTAAAAACGAATTGCTAAATACAAGGATACCTGACCAACCAATAACAACTAATGAGAATTAACAACAAATAAACCATATAAACCATCAAGAACTACAGGAAAACTCACGCATAAACTTACATATAAAACAAACGAAAATTGAACGACATAGCAAGAATAAAACTTCTCTTCTAGGAGAGCCTTTACCCCAGAACAATGGTGCAAATTAAACAACTACTAACAATAAATCAATG